GACACCCATTAAAGGAGTCGTTCCCCACCCGGGAGCTACTTTACCATATTCCGAATTCAATGGTTTTAATAAACTCCCTACAGTAGTTCGTCTTGGGCCCGATGTAGAACTGTTCTCAACAGTTTGTGTAGCCATAAATCCTATTGTATTCATTGAGATCTGTTGACTTTGTATACCATTCCGTTGTAAATAAACGATCTTATGATAGATCCGTTGGGGTCTTGAAATTATATAATCATAATGGAAACAGCAACCTTAGTCGCCATCTTTATATCTGGTTTACTTGTAAGTTTTACCGGGTACGCCTTATATACCGCTTTTGGGCAACCTTCTCAACAACTAAGAGATCCATTCGAGGAACACGGGGACTAATTGAAGTAATGAGCCTCCCAACATTGGGGGGCTCATTACTTCAATTGAGAGAATCAAAAATCATTTAGTCTTTTTAGTTGGAACTTTAGGTGGTTCTCGAAAAAAAATAGCGAAAAAAATTATTCCTAGAGTCGAAACTAAAAGGAATGTATAAACCAATGCTTCCATAAATTTGATCGCGGTTTACAATTATAGCTTCCCTACCTGTTTGTTTTTTCTTTTTTTTATTTTGGTAATCATCTCGAAAGAGCAAGAGTCAAAAAGCGGTGATTCAAATTCACTCCAGTACTCTATGTAAAATTCCCTCAAAAAAATAGAGGCGAAAGAAACCAAAGTGGTTTTGTATCAGACTGCCTGCCTTCTTGTAGTTGGATCCCCAAGTTTTTGGAATGCTCCAAACTCTACTTGAGCGTCTAAATCTGGGTCAATACCAGCAAAAACATCTCTGAACAAGGTTCTAGCACCATGCCAAATATGTCCGAAGAAGAAGAGCAAAGCAAAGGAAGCATGCCCAAAAGTAAACCAACCCCTTGGACTGCTACGAAAAACACCATCGGATTTCAAAGTCGCACGATCTAATTCAAAAATTTCACCCAATTGAGCACGTCTAGCATATTTTTTTACGGTAACAGGATCACTATAACTGACTCCATTGAGTTCGCCGCCATAGAACTCAACGGTTACACCTACTTGTTCAACACTATACTTCGATTCTGCCCTCCTAAAAGGAACATCAGCTCTAACAATTCCGTCGCCGTCTACCAAAACGACTGGAAATGTTTCAAAAAAAGTAGGCATACGACGTACAAAAAGCTCACGCCCTTCTTTATCTTTAAAGATAGGGTGTCCTAACCATCCAACCGCTATTCCATCTCCATTATCCATTGAGCCTGCCCTGAATAATCCTCCTTTTGCCGGATTATTTCCGATATAATCATAAAAAGCTAATTTTTCAGGAATTTTAGACCAGGCTTCTGAGAAACTTTGATTTTCTGCGAGCCCGGCGCTAACTCTTCGATATATCTCTTGTTGGAAGTAACCCTGATCCCATTGATAACGAGTGGGCCCAAATAATTCGATGGGGGTAGTTGCTGAACCATACCACATAGTTCCAGCAACAACAAAAGCTGCAAAAAAGACAGCCGCGATACTACTGGAGAGTACGGTTTCAATATTTCCCATACGCAATCCTTTGTATAGACGTTGTGGTGGTCGCACGCTAAGATGGAATAGACCCGCTAATATACCCAATGCACCTGCTGCAATATGATGAGAAGCTATTCCTCCCGGAACAAAAGGATCAAAACCTTCCACGCCCCACGACGGATTTACAGGTTGGACTTTTCCGGTTAGTCCATAAGGATCAGATACCCATATTCCAGGACCATACAAGCCTGTTACATGAAATGCACCAAAACCAAAGCAAGCCACCCCGGAGAGAAATAAATGAATTCCAAAGATCTTGGGCAAATCCAAAGAAGGTTTTCCTGTACGTTCATCAGAAAATATTTCTAGATCCCAATAGACCCAATGCCAGATAGCTGCCAAAAAGCATAAGCCAGAAAACACAATATGTGCCCCAGCTACACCTTCGTAACTCCAAATCCCTGGATTTGTTACAGTCCCTCCTGTGATACTCCAACCTCCCCATGAATTGGTTATTCCTAAACGAGTCATGAAGGGTATAACGAACATACCCTGTCTCCACATTGGATCAAGAACAGGGTCAGAAGGATCAAAAACTGCTAATTCATACAGAGCCATCGAGCCCGCCCAACCAGCAACCAAAGCTGTATGCATTATATGAACGGAAAGCAACCGGCCGGGATCATTCAATACAACGGTATGAACACGATACCAAGGCAAACCCATGGAAAATACCCCTTTATCAAAGAAAAATAAACACTACGTAACTTTATTGCATTGGAAAAGACTATACTATGACTATCCTATGGACCTTCCTTGTTCAGTGGATTTTTTTCTAACAAGGGTTAGGTTAATATTTATTCTATTCTGTTCGTAATAATGGAAGAATTATGTTCGTAGGAACAAAGAGAAACAGATTTATTCTATACTCGATAAGTACCAATACGCAATGGGAGATTGATACCATTTTATATGAGTCAACGTGTTCATCCTTATTTATCATTAGAAGGACCTATTCGTAAAAACTTTCCTTTATTTATTTTGTCTTTCTTTCTGAATTTTTCTAATCTATGCATAAAATAAATATGATAGAGCCAATATTATTATTCTATTATTCTAAAGACAATAAAACCATATTGTTACGTTTCCACATCAAAGTGAAATATAGTATTTAGTTCTTTTTTCTTTCAATTTATGCCTATTGGTGTTCCAAAAGTACCTTTCCGAAGTCCTGGAGAGGAAGATGCATCTTGGGTTGACGTATAGTGCGACTTGTCAGATATAGTGGGTCATATGGGATTTCCCCGTTCTCTCCCCCGATTGAGATATCCTCTGTTTCGCCCAAGAAAGAGAAATTGAATCATCAAAAAATTGGAGCGTGAAGTGCAATTAGATGCATTGTTTGGGGGAATTCATAGTACTTTTATTAATTAGAAGAATTTATGGTTGGCTTTGGTTGGACTCAAAAAATGAAGTATCCAGGCTCCGTTTAGAAAAAACCCAATTGGTAATATTTCTATGATTACTACGTGTATCATAAATGATTCCTGTTTGTTATTTGTAAAGTCATAACAAAAAGAAATGGTGATGGGAAGATTTGTCCTATATGTGCAAATCAAAATCGGGCGGATCTTTACCCGGAGTAGAGCATAAACCTAAAAAGATGAAAGAGGCCCACTCAGGAACAAGAAAATACCATCGTAATTTGGATTGAATTTCGATGAAACAATACATCAATGAGAAGTTAATTCGATAAGGTTTTTGGCTTTTTTCTATTATAAGGAAGAAAAAAAAGAAGTCAAAATCTGTCTTTATTGAAAAATCAAAGAAAAAGCCCTTTCGTTAGAAGTTAGAAAAAACCTGCTATGAAAAAGAATAGGAAAAAAGAAAGAGGACTGGAATCTATACATTGATTATTATTTTTTTTCGCAATTTTTGTTGAACCGTATGCATCAAAAGGTGCACGTACGGTTCCTAAGGGATACAATTTTACCCTACTCAACCGACTTTATCGCGAAAGATTACTTTTTTTAGGCCAAGAAGTTGATAGCGAGATCTCTAATCAACTTATTGGTCTTATGGTATATCTCAGTATCGAGGATGATACCAAAGATCTGTATTTGTTTATAAACTCTCCTGGCGGATGGGTAATACCTGGAGTAGCTATTTATGATACTATGCAATTTGTGCGACCAGAGGTCCATACAATATGCATGGGATTAGCTGCGTCAATGGGATCTTTTATCCTGGTTGGAGGAGAAATTACCAAACGTCTAGCATTCCCTCACGCTTGGCGCCAATGAGGTTTTTTATTTGAGAGAAAAAAGAAAACTATGCCTTCGCCATATGAATATTAAGTAATAATAGCATGGCACTTCGAGTTCGATATGAAAAATTTTTGTATTGTTTTTTTTCAAAAGATTCGATTATATATCGAGAGAGTAGTATGATATAAAAGGTATTTCCGAGTTTATCTTATCTATCGGAAGTCCAATTCAGCGTCACAAACTTTTTTTGTTTTCACACTGAAGGGCTCTTAACAAGATTTATGTTATAAAAAAAAAAGAGTGCGAAAAAAACAAGATTTTTACTTTTTTGCTTGGATCAAAAAGAAACTTTGGGATTGCTGAATCAAAGACAAAAAATAGAATCTATTTTAAAATAGAAAGCAACGGAGCCATCATAGTATTTTTGAACTCCCCCGAAAGGAAGGGTGGCAATTTGATCATTTACCTATCTGGGGCTGATAGCTTCTATTTTTATCTTTCTTGAATCGAAAGGTAAGGGTCAATTTAATTGTAGAGCCGTATGCAATGCACAAAAGATGATGCCCGTACGGTTGTTCAATTCTATCTTTTTCCTATTTTTCTTTATCTTTCTTTTCTGTTCGTTTCATCACACCGGATAGAGAACCCTTCTATCATCAGGGTAATGATCCATCAACCTGCTAGTTCTTTTTATGAGGCGCAAACGGGAGAATTTATCCTGGAAGCGGAAGAACTGCTCAAACTACGCGAAACCCTCACAAGGGTTTATGTACAAAGAACGGGCAAACCATTATGGGTTGTATCTGAAGACATGGAAAGAGACGTTTTTCTGTCAGCAACAGAAGCCCAAGCTTATGGAATTGTTGATCTTGTAGCAGTTGAATGAAAAAAATGGATTTTGTGCAAATCCGCGATTTGATATTTTATCTCCGAGTTTACTATTCTATTAAATAGACAAAATTGATAATCATCCGGTTAGGATCAATCTAAACCAGCCCATTATGCTATGTATATGATTCAACATGCCAACTATTAAACAACTTATTAGAAATACAAGACAGCCAATTCGAAATGTCACGAAATCCCCAGCGCTTCGGGGATGTCCTCAGCGTCGAGGAACATGTACTAGGGTGTATGTGCGACTCGTTTAGATCATGAGCTGACACAAAAAAAGCAAGAAAACCGCTTTGCAGTATGAATGATCAGTACTAGTAA